TGTAGAAGAATAGAGAAAGATTCGAAATCAAATAAGAATAATAAAATATAAATATAGAAGAAATACAATAAATAAATACTAAATAGAATAGAATCTAATAGTAATAAGATATGACTATATCTATATAGAGTAGATATACATACTATATAGATAGTAAAGTAATAGTAAATTGTAAATATTAATTTTGAATTTCTTTATTAGTAAATGATCCAAAATAAATAGGTGTGGAAGCTATAATTGTAAACCGCGATCGAATCTATGGAAGCATTGGTTTATACATTCCTCTTAGTTTCGACTTTAGGGATAATTTTTTTCGCTATCTTTTTTCGAGAATCACCTAAAGTTCCAACTAAAAAAATGAAATGATTTTTTATTATTTACATTGAAGTAACGAGCCCCCAATATGAATATGGGGGCTCGTTACTTCAACTAGTCCCCATGTTCTTCGAAGGGATCTCTTAATTTTTGAGAGGGTTGCCCAAAAGCGGTATATAAGGCATACCCAGTAAAGCTTACAAGTAAACCGGATATGGAGATGGCGACTAAGGTTGCTGTTTCCATTTTTTTGATAATTTCAAGATAACAAGGGATCACGATAATGTCGTTTATTTACAACTACAACGGAATGGCATACAAAGTCAACAGATTTCAACCCATGATGAAAGAGGATTTATGGCTACAAAAACCGTTGAGAGTAGTTCTAGATCTGGGCCAAGACTAACTGGCGTAGGGAGTTTATTGAAACCATTGAATTCGGAATATGGGAAAGTAGCTCCAGGGTGGGGGACTACACCACTTATGGGAGTTGCGATGGCTCTATTTGCAATATTTTTATCTATTATTTTAGAAATTTATAATTCATCTGTTTTACTGGATGGAATTTCAATGAATTAGTTCAGAAAAACTAGGAAGTCCTAGTTTTTCAATCAAAAAAGATTATTTTACTTATACTTACTTAATGCTTCAACTTAAGATTACCTAAGGCTTGGACTTATATAACATTTTGGTAGTTTGATCGTGAAATTTATTTGTTTTGATATTTTATTTCCGGAATATGAGCGTGTGACTTGTTATAATTGATCCTATTGATAATACAGAGAATGAACCTGTCATCTCTATCAAGATGATTCTACCTCGTCAGATATTTATTCTAGTCTCTGGAGCACGTACTATATAGAATAGATCAAGAAAAGGAATATTTGAACTATGATTCATATCTATTATTCAGACCTCGCAACCGGATGAAAAAAAAAATGTGAATAGGTCTTTTCTAAATCAAACAATTTTTTCTTTTATACTTCCGAAAAAAGCCTCTATTTTGTTGAGTTATGAAATTCATTGAATAAATGATGATCAAATGGTTTTTACTCAGAAACCTTTGAGTTTAGCTTTGGTTTTCTTAAATCATCGCGGTTCTAGTATGAATTTGAGGTTCCCATTTATTCATAGGGTCTCAACAAGAGAAATTCCTATAAAAAAAGATAGGGAAGAGAATATTCAAGAGGCCTGTCACGATTAACATAAAGAAAGATGGATGAGCCAACTTGAGATTATATTTATTGGCATTATCATCACAAAAAAGATATTCTGGATTTTTCTTACTTCGTATCTTTGGGTCAAATCGAGTCGAGTGGCTAAGCCACAAGAAGTTTGAAACTCTCTATTCCATATCCGTTTAAACCAGTATTTGTATGTTTCGGCTTGAGCCGTACGAGATGAAATTCTCATATACGGCTCTCAGAGGGGGAATCTTTCTTGGGTTACCTATCTCAATAAAGTATATGATTGGTTCGAGGAACGTCTTGAGATTCAAGCGATTGCAGATGATATAACTAGTAAATATGTCCCTCCTCATGTCAACATATTTTATTGTCTAGGGGGGGTTACGCTTACTTGTTTTTTAGTACAAGTAGCTACGGGTTTTGCTATGACCTTTTACTATCGTCCAACTGTTACAGAGGCTTTTTCCTCTGTTCAATACATAATGACTGAGGCCAACTTTGGTTGGTTAATTCGATCAGTTCATCGATGGTCAGCAAGTATGATGGTTCTAATGATGATCTTGCACGTATTTCGTGTGTATCTTACGGGTGGTTTTAAAAAACCCCGCGAATTAACTTGGGTTACAGGGGTGGTTCTGGCTGTATTGACCGCATCTTTTGGCGTAACTGGTTATTCCTTACCTCGGGACCAAATCGGCTATTGGGCAGTAAAAATTGTAACAGGCGTGCCTGAAGCTATTCCTATAATAGGATCGCCTTTGGTAGAATTATTACGTGGAAGTGCTAGTGTGGGCCAGTCCACTTTGACTCGTTTTTATAGTTTACATACTTTTGTATTGCCTCTTCTTACTGCCGTATTTATGTTAATGCACTTTCCAATGATACGTAAGCAAGGTATTTCGGGTCCTTTATAGAGAAAGCAGATCCTAGATATTTATAATTTATTATATCGGGAAGGAACAAGAGTCTTTCATTGCTACAAATATGGATTATTTAAAAATAAGGCGTGTTATTTGGATACTTCTATTCAACTCCGAATAGAATAGTTGAAGCATATTTTCCAAAAAGAGGATAGATTATGGGAGTGTGTGACTTGAACTATTGATGGGTCCATGCAGATATATGATTTTATCCGCCACGTTGGAATTCACAACCCGATGTGTCTCCGCATCCAACCATCACGTCAGTCCCTTTATGTAGCATAGGATTAGTATAGGCTGGTTCGTTTGAAGAGAATATTTTCTATGATCATACCCGAATCATGTCATGCATGAACAGGCTCCGTAAGATCCCTAGAATAAGTGATGTGGAATAACCCAACGTTCTATTTATTCACTTTGTTTAATTTTTCTTTTTTTTTTAGTTGATTTCTTAGAATTAATTGATAGTCTTAGTATTTTATATTAATTTGATAGTAATCTTAGTAAGCTTTTTATAGTATATAGATGCATTCATTTCCTCTGCATCGACTCTGATCTATGATACTATCGGAGTTAAATAAGGGATCTAAAGAAGAACAGGGGCTATACTTTATTAGTAACAAGTAAAAACTTTGTATTTTTGTATGTAATACAATCGAGATGTTGTGGGGATAAATACCAGCCAAAGACATGAGACAATCCAAAAAGCACTTGATCATGATCAAAATTGTAAGCCTGCTTGGATATTGAGCATTTCCTTGTTGCCAGAACTAAATCCTTTGCAATAAATGAAACTCAGGGAAAATAAAATTTTATAAATCTTTTCTTAAATAGAGTCATTCTATCATTCTACATTATAATTATATATGTATATATGTATGAAATATAGATCTTCTATGGATCTATTTCTGTGATTATTTTTATTCTTGCTCGAGCCGGATGATAAAAAATTATCATGTCCGGTTCCTTTGGGGGATGGATTCACAAGAATTCACCTATCCAAATAACAAAGAAACCTGATTTGAATGATCCTGTATTAAGAGCTAAATTGGCTAAAGGGATGGGACATAATTATTATGGAGAACCTGCATGGCCCAATGATCTTTTATATATCTTTCCAGTAGTAATTCTAGGCACTATTGCATGTAGTGTGGGCTTAGCAGTTCTAGAACCGTCAATGATCGGCGAACCAGCGGATCCATTTGCAACTCCGTTGGAAATATTACCCGAATGGTACTTTTTTTCCGTATTTCAAATACTTCGCACAGTACCTAATAAGTTATTGGGTGTTCTTTTAATGGTTTCAGTACCAATAGGGTTATTGACAGTACCCTTTTTGGAGAATGTCAATAAATTCCAAAATCCATTTCGTCGTCCAGTAGCTACAACAGTCTTTTTGATCGGTACCGCAGTAGCTCTTTGGTTAGGTATTGGAGCAACTTTACCTATTGAGAAATCCCTAACTTTAGGTCTTTTTTAAATTGATTCAACCGTTAGATAATACGACATAGGTATCTAAGGAAGATCCCCTTCTGGATCTTCCTTAGATACCTATGTCGTATTATGATCTATTCTGCAAATATATGGACCGTGTCGGAGATTAAAAACTAATTCTATTCTTTTTTATTTCTCAAAACTCAAGAATGAAAAAATATCAAATGGATTTAAAATGAAAACTCTTCCTTAGGTAAATTGATTGCAAAATTCTTCTGTAGAGTGCCCAATATCTTTTTTACATCTTCTATGCTAAGATATTTCATTTTTGTAAGATCTTCTTGACTGTGACTCAAAAGGTCCAATAATGTATGTATATTGGACCTTTTCAGACAATTATAGGTCCTGGAAGACAATTCTAATTGGTCAATAAAAATACACGTCAATGGAATTCCTTTTTTGTTTTTCTTGAGATTAGTGAATATGTCTTGAAAGGGAAAAGGGGGTAAATCCCATCTGTTTTCATTTTCCTCAAAACCCATGTCCTCTTCCTCTGCATGTAGAAAAGGAATCAATAAATCAATCAAATTACGAGAAGCTTCATAAAGTGCTTCTTTAGGAGTTAAACTTCCATTCGTCCATATTTCTAGAAAGAGTATCTCTTGTTTTTTATTACCATTCCCATAAGAATGAATACTATGATTCGCATTTCGAACAGGCATAGATGCAATATCTATAGGATAACTTCCATCGTGAGAGTCATTTGTGGATTTCATATGATATCCGCGATCTCTATTGATTTGTAATTCAATACACAAATCAATCGGTTCTGTCAGATTAGCTATATGCTGTGTCGTGTCAACTATTTGTACAGAAGGTGGCGAGATGATATCTTGAGCTGTTATGTATTTTGGACCCCTGACGCAAATGGATGCGTCCCTAACTCCATAGAGATTACTTCTTAATACAATCTCTTTCAAATTTATTAAAATATCATGTACTGATTCTTCAATACCTGCTATCGTAGAATATTCATGCAGCACATTATCAGATGTTGCACATGTAATACATGTTCCTTCCATTTCTCCAAGTAAAGCCCTTCGCATAGCGATGCCTATAGTATCGGCTTGGCCTTTCATAAGCGGGGACAGAATAAAACGACCATAACAAAGACGCGCGCTGTCTACTCTTGATTCAACACATTTCCACTGTAGTGTTCGAGTGGATCCTGCTACTTCTTCTCGAACCATACTATTATTTTTCTTTTATTTATTATTATTGGATCAGATTCTTGAATCATTTATTTCTCTTGGAATATCTCGAATTCTTATTTCTACACACGTCTTTTTTTAGGGGGGCGACATCCATTATGCGACATGGGTGTTACATCACGTACGAAACTTAAGAGCATCCCATTTCTACGAATGGCTCGTAATGCCGCATCTCTTCCGAGACCTGGACCCTTTATCATAACTTCTGCTCGTTGCATACCCTGATCCACTAATGTACGAATAGCATTAAATGCTGCCGCTTGAGCAGCATAGGGTGTTCCTTTTCTTGTGCCTCTGAATCCAGAAGTACCTGCGGAAGCCCAAGAAATCACTTGACCTCGTACGTCTGTAACAGTTACAATAGTATTGTTGAAACTTGCTTGAACATGAATAACTCCTTTTGGTATTCTACGTTCATTTTTATTTGAACCAGTATGTGCATTCTTACGTAAACTAATTTTTACTATAGGTTTTGTCATATTTTATTAGATCATATTCATAAGAATAAAATAAAAAGAAAGAAAAAAGGATTCATTTTCATATGAAATGGATATCCTCGTATCTTTCTGTAGATTTATGATTCTTCTTTCTTTTTACATGTACATGGGTTTTTTTTTTAAGTTCTTGATTTAGAACTTGAGAAGGATTACCCCTGTCTCTGTTTATGTCTCGGATTGGAACAAATGACTATAATTCGCCCTCGCCTACGAATCAAGCGACATTTCTCACAAATTTTACGAACAGAAGCCCTTATTTTCATATTTATAATTCCTTACTTTCATTCTGAGTCTATTTTTTTGTAAACAAAAATCAGTTTGTTACATTTTTGAACTTCAAATTATATCCCTACGAAAAGGATGGATGTTTAAAAGAATGATCTAATCGTTTAAATCTTTTTTGCGAAGTCTATAAATTATACGTCCCCTCGTTGAATCATAACGACTCATTTCAATTTTGACTCTATCCCCGGTTAGTATACGTATAAAACTGCGCCTGATTCTCCCTGAAATATAACCTAGAATTAGATCTTCATTATCTAATCGAACTCGGAACATACCGTTGGGAAGTGATTCAGTAATTAAACCCTCGCGAATCAATTTTTGTTCTTTCATTCCAGGGAACCCCCTTTCAGTATTAACTAATAGAGGAAGAGTTCTATAATTTACTTCTCCTCTCTATTTTACAAATAGTAAGTTCGAGAGAAAATTAGGGTACTCCAGGAAAATTACCATATATAACACAATATTTCTCCTCCAATTCTTTCTAGTTGAGCTTCTCGATCTGTCATTATACCTCGAGAAGTAGAAAGAATTACAATTCCCATTCCACCTAAAATTTTAGGAATTCGTTGATAGTTGGAATAGATTCGTAGACCGGGTCGACTGATACGCTTTAAAATTATTTTATTTCCTTTCCTAGTCTTTCTATGTCGTAAGGTTGAAACCAAGAAATTTTTTTGACTTTCTTGATGTTTTCGAACGTTTTCAATAAAACCTTCTCGTAAAAGTATTTTAACAATGCTTTTAGTGATATTAGTAGATATTATTTGAACTCTTCTCTTTTGATCTATGTCAGCATTTCTTATAGAAGTTATTATATCGGCAATAATGTCCCTACCCATGACTGACTATAGTTATTGGTGCCTCCTCATTTTGATATGATCAACATGCTTCTTTTTTGTTTTATTTTTTATTGGATTCTTTTTTTTTTTTTAATTATTAAATTCTAAGAAATTATTAGAAAATTATTAGAAATTGAAAGTATATACATGAGACACAATCTATTAATCGGATTTATTTCAGATATTTGAATTTTTAATATTCTATTTTCATCTATAAAACTTCGGGTGCTAATGAAACTATTTTAGTAAAATTCAACTGTCGCAATTCCCGAGCAATCGCACCAAAAATTCGAGTTCCTTTTGGATTTCCTTCTTGATCAATGATAACCGCTGCATTGTCATCATATCGTATTATCATGCCGTTGTTACGTTTGAATTCTTTACACGTGCGTACAATCACAGCTCTAATTATTTCTGATCTTTCTAGAGGCATGTTGGGCACTGCTTCTTTGATTACAGCAACAATAACATCGCCAATATGAGCATATCGGTGATTACCAGTTCCTATGATTCGAATACACATCAATTCTTTAGCTCCACTGTTATCCGCTACATTCAAAAAGGTCTGAGGTTGAATCATATCATTTTTATTGAAATATCTTATTTCAATGTAAGAGATAATGGAAAAAATAAATATTGTCTGTCCAGAGATAAAGAAATCTGTGGCTTTTTTTTCATTCTAAATACTTCTTTCCTTCTTCTTTTACTTTTGTTTACCTATCCTGAAATAACAAATTGAGTTTGTATAGGCATTTTGCATGCTGCTATGGAAATAGCAGCTTTGGCTACAGTTTCTGATACTCCACTCATTTCATAAAGTATTCGCCCCGGTTTCACAACGGATACCCAATATTCGGGGGATCCCTTGCCCGAACCCATACGTGTTTCTGTAGGTCTTACAGTAATAGGTTTGTCGGGAAATATACGTAACCATATCTTTCCACCACGACGTGCATATCGTGTCATTGCTCTTCGCCCTGCTTCTATTTGTCTAGCTGTGATCCAAGCAGGTTCGAGTGCCTGAAGAGCGTATCTGCCAAAACAAATATGATTACCTCGGCAAGATATTCCCTTCATTCTACCTCTATGTTGTTTACGAAATCTGGTTCTTTTGGGGTTATAGTTGATGGTTGTTTCTGAATTCCATCTCTACTGCAGAGCCGGACATGAGAGTTTCTTCTCATCCAGCTCCTCGCGAATGAAACGATTCAATAATATTACATATACACAACACATGTATTTATGTATTTCATTCTATCAAAAGAAAGAATATACTAAATCTTTTTTATATTGGATTTGATCACATGGGTCACTTTATATTTTCTATCTAACTAGGCGTGTTTTTTTATATTGTTTATATATAAATTTAGATAGAATGCTTCTTTCTTTTATCAAGATTTCTAAAGTATTAGACTTCACCTCTATTGAATCATGCCAATAGTCATCCAATAAATGGAATTATTAAATAAATTAAATGAAAGAAAAATAAATAAAGGTTTCGCGGGCGAATATCGACTCTTCCCTCCTTAATTTGTAGAGTCAATTCATGACCATTCAGAAGAAATCAATTTTTTATTGGTTGATTTCGCCATCCTACCCAATGAATCATTAGGATTCATTCGTTTTCAAGAAAATCCTATGTAATCACAGGTTCCCTCGTTCCCATAGCTTCTCTATTAATGCTTAGGTCTGAACTCTGCAATGGAGCTTTTAACAAAATATGTTATTTGTTTCCGAGTAAATCTCCTCAGTTTTTCTTAACCCGAAGCTCAATTAAATTATTCTCTATTTTCTATTATTTATATTTTAATTTTATTTCTATTATTATTCTATTTTTTTTTTTCTATTTTTTATTTGTATCTTTTTTATTCTATTGTAATTGTATATCTTGTATTCTTATTTTATATTGATGTTGATGCTTTATAACACTGCCTTTTTATGGGGTAATTCTTCATAAACCATACATAAGGAAATCATATATCATTGAGATCCTTGATTCTCTCTTTCTATCATCCTTCCATTTTGACATACCCCTTCTTTTTTTTTCACAATTCATAATCAGATTTCTTTTTTATGACAAAGAATTTCAGTTGCTACAACTATATGATAGATTCGGTCATATAGTGACTGTTTCTTGGGATCTCGACAATACGAAGCAATAAGTTAGTTATTAGTTTTGAGTTTCTTTAGTTTTGATAGTTACTAAGTTTATAGTGAGGTCGGCCTGTTTTTTTTTTAATCTCAATTCTAAAGAAAAAACTAACGAGTCACACACTGAGCATAGCAATTATACTAAAATTTAAATTAAATAAAGAGTAAATCGAATTTTTATTAAACCTTATATAATTATAATTGTTCGTTTTTCTTTGATTAATTTGATTAAGAAAAAGAAGAAAGGAGTTTCAAAATTTTTCTATCGATGATCAGAATGGCTAAATAAAGAAAGGTCCATTATTCTTATTTTCTTATTCTTGGTTTACAAATATCCAAATTTTGATGCCTAAGACTCCATAGATAGTTCTAATTGTATGGGAACAGTAATCAATTTTAGCACGAATTGTTTGTAAAGGAACCCTACCTTCTCTGATCCATTCGACACGTGCAATCTCTTTTCCGTCGATACGCCCTGCAATTTGCACTTGAATCCCTTTTGTACCCGTTTGTTCAGTTAATTCAATAGCTTTTTTCATTGCCTTTCGAAATGAGACTCTATTTTTTAATTGTAAAGCTATATATTCTGCAAGAATATTGGGTTGTCCATAGGGCTTTTCAATTCTTGTGATAGCAATGTTTAGTCTCTGTTTTACAGAATTAAACTTGTTTTGTACATTCATCTGTAATTCTTTGACTCCCTGTGTTCGTCCTTCTATTAATAAATTGGGAAATCCAATATAGATTATGACATGAATTAAATCTATTCTTTTTTGAATTCCTATATGGGCAATTCCTTCAAAACCTGAGGATATTTTCTTATTCTTTTTTACAAAGTCCTTAATACAATTCCGTATTCTTTCATCTTCTTGTAGACCCATGGAAAAATTCTTTGGTTTTGCGAACCAAAAAGAATGATGACTTTGAGTTGTTCCAAGTCTGAAACCAAGTGGATTTATTTTTTGTCCCATATTTTTATATTATTTTTATTTTTTCATCCATTTTTTTCTAAATAGGAATCTAAATTTTAGATTTTTCTTTTAAAAAAATCTTTATATGACAAGTGGTTTTTTTTATGAGATAACTACGCCCTCGAGCCCGGGGTCTTAACTTTTTCACAATAGCACCTCTATTGACTTCAGCTTTACTAATAAATAAATCAGCTTTATTCAAATCCATATTATGACTAGCGTTTGCTGCTGCAGAATAAACTAATTTTAAGATTGGATAAGATGCCCAATAAGGCATTAGTTCTAATATCATGAGTGTTTCCTCATAAGAGCGTCCACGAATCTGATCAATTACTCTTCGTGCTTTGAAAACAGACATACATATATGTTGAGCTAAAACTTTTGCTTCTCTATCCGAATTTTCGTTCTTTATCATAAAAGTTATCCCCCGCCAATGAATGATAAGTGCCTAGGTGAAGTATAGTATAAGATAAGTCAGATATCTATCTTGTTAGATTCTATTTCTATAAAGTCAAAGTCTTATTAGTATATTAGTATACTAGAAAAAAGAAATATACCTATGCTCTTACTATAAGATAAAGACTCTTAAGTCTAAATACTCTTAAGATATTAAGATAAGGCTTTTCGCATGAATACTTAGTAGAACGACTAACGACGAGATTTATTATCGTTTCTAGCGTGTCTCACGAAAGTGAGAGTAGGTGCAAATTCTCCCAATTTGTGACCGACCATACGATCTGTGATATAAATAGGTAAATGTTCCTTTCCATTATGAATAGCTATTGTATGGCCAATCATTGTGGGTATAATGGTAGATGCCCGAGACCAAGTCACTATGATTTCTTTCTCCTCCCTCCTGTTGAGTTTTTCAATTCTTCCCGATAAATGATTAGCTACAAAAGGATTTTTTTTGAGTGAACGTGTCACGGCTGATTACTCCTTTTTTTTTTCATTTTTTAAATTGGCATTCTATGTCCAATATCTCGATCTTAATCTGAAGTATAATGATGAATGGAAAAAAGAGAAAATCCTTTAGCTAGATAAGGGAAGGGGCGGATGTAGCCAAGTGGATCAAGGCAGTGGATTGTGAATCCACCATGCGCGGGTTCAATTCCCGTCGTTCGCCCATCGCATTATTTCCAATTCAAAAAATTCGATTCTCAATGTTCCTATTTACGGCGACGAAGAATAAAACTATCACTATATTTGTTCCTTTTCCTACTTCTTCTTCCAAGCGCAGGATAACCCCAAGGGGTTGTGGGTTTTTTTCTACCAATCGGGGCTCTCCCTTCACCGCCCCCATGGGGATGGTCTACAGGGTTCATAGCTACTCCTCTTACTACAGGACGCTTACCTAGCCAACACTTAGATCCGGCTCTACCCAAACTCTTTTGGTTCACCCCAACATTACCCACTTGTCCGACTGTTGCTAAGCAGTTTTTGGATATCAAACGGACCTCCCCAGATGGTAATCTTAATGTGGCCGATTTGCCCTCTTTTGCAATCAGTTTCGCTACAGCGCCTGCTGCTCTAGCTAATTGTCCACCCTTTCCAAGTGTGATTTCTATGTTATGTATGGCCGTGCCTAAGGGCATATCGGTTGAAGTAGATTCTTCTTTTTTCTCAATCAAAACCCCTTCCCAAACTGTACAAGCTTCTTCCAAAGCATACGGCTTTCTAGATGTATATGATGATATCTAGACAGATGGATCTTATATGAATCGTATGATGAAGTACCACATGAGTGGATATAGTGGATATATAGGAATCCAAATCTGCCGAATCACTCATGTTATGATCTTCTACATCCTAGGTCTCCCCGTTCCGTCATCTGGCTTATGTTCTTCATGCAGCATTCAGACCGGATGACTCTATGAAATTACGTCGATACTTCCACATATTACGGGTAACGTAGGAGACATCTCTATTTTTCCCCGGGGGGTCTTTCTAATTACCACTGCTTAGCTTTCAATTCGCCTCTGACCATCAAATGAAATGTGAATAACCCGTCCTCCTCTCTTTGAAACAAGGGGCGCTTCCGGTTCTGTGCGCGCTTCAAACAATTTTGTCTTCTCCATATTACCATATCTCTAGAGTCAATAATTTTATATGAGGAACTACTGAACTCAATCACTTGCTGCCGTTACTCAACAGTTTTCTGTTGAGGTCTATCCCGTAGAGGTACTCCAATTGGATCAGTGATCGATTTCTAGGTTTCGTCGTAAACCTAATTGGTTACTTCCAATTACGTAAATCAATAGTTCAAACCGCACTCAAAGGTAGGGCATTTCCCATTGATATAGGAACTTCTGTACCAGAAACAATGGTATCTCCAATTATAGCCCCTCTGGGATGTAAAATATATCTCTTCTCACCATCCCCATAGTGTATGAGACAAATGTATGCATTTCGATTAGGGTCGTATTCTATGGTTACGATTCTACCAGATATCTCTTTTTCATTCCGTCGAAAGTCGATTTTACGGTATAGACGCTTATGACCTCCCCCTCTATGCCCTGCGGTAATGATCCCTCTGGCATTACGACCTTTACCACAATGATGCTGTCCATAGATCAAATTATTTCGTGGATTGGATTTCGCTTGACTGTCTACGGCTCCATTGCGTGTGCTCGGGGTAGAAGTTTTGTATAAATGTATTGCCGTGTTATTAAGTCTTTTGCTTTAAGTTCTTTTCTCTATAAGAGGTGGAATAGAATAACCCGGTTGAAGCGTAATGATCATGCGTCTGTAATGCATTGTATGTCCCATCCTTCTACCCTTTACCGGGAGTCGATGACTATTCATAGCTATTACCTTGACACCAAAGAAGAGTTCGACCCAATGCTTTATTTCTGTCCTAGTTGATCCTGATTCGACATTAGAAGTATATTGATTGTTCCCCAATAACCGAATACTTTTTTCTGTAAATACTGCATATTTGATTCCATCCATAAATCCATTTTCTTCCCTATGAGTTCCAGTATCGATAAGAATTCTAGTTCTTACTGTTCATATGTTATGGTATGAATATACCATACCGATTCGCTATGTATGGATGATGAGATTCCATTGATACAGAGCCAATTCCAATAGACTTATTGAATGTTCCCATTGGCGTGCATCCAGCAGGAATTGAACCTACGAATTTGCCAATTATGAGTTGGGCGCTTTAACCATTCAGCCATGGATGCTTAACAGGGATCATCGTACATCGTGAATAACCAAATTCCAATTGAAATGAAATCTTTAGGAGGAATCAATGAAACGACATCAATTCAAATCCTGGATATTCGAATTGAGAGAGATATTGAGAGAGATCAAGAATTCTCACTATTTCTTAGATTCATGGATCAAATTCGATTCAGTGGGATCTTTCACTCACATTTTTTTCCACCAAGAACGTTTTATGAAACTCTTTGACCCCCGAATTTTGAGTATCCTACTTTCACGTGATTCACAGGGTGCAACAAGCAATCGATATTTCACGATCAAAGGTGTAGTACTGCTTGTAGCAGCGGTCCTTATATCTCGTATTAACAATCGAAAGATGGTCGAAAGAAAAAATCTCTATTTGATGGGGCTTCTTCCTATACCTATGAATTCCATTGGACCCAGAAAGGAGACATTGGAAGAATCTTTTTGGTCTTCCAATATAAATAGGTTGATTGTTTCGCTCCTGTATCTTCCAAAAGGGAAAAAGATTTCTGATAGTTGTTTCATGGATCCGCAAGAGAGTACTTGGGTTATCCCAATAAAGAAAAAGCGTATCATGCCTGAATCTAACCGGGGTTCGCGGTGGTGGAGGAACCGGATCGGAAAAAAGAGGGATTCTAGTTGTCAGATATCTAATGAAACCGTAGCTGGAATTGAGATCTCATTCAAAGAGAAGGATAGCAAATATCTGGAGTTTCTTTTTTTATCCTATACGGATGATCCGATCCGCAAGGACCATGATTGGGAATTGTTTGATCGTCTTTCTCCGAGGAAGAAACGAAACATAATCAACTTGAATTCGGGACAGCTATTCAAAATCTTAGGGAAAGACTTGATTTGTTATCTCATGTCTGCTTTTCGTGAAAAAATACCAATTCCGGGGGAGAGTTTATTCAAACAACAAGGAGCTGGGGCAACTATGCAATCCAATGATATTGAGCATGTTTCCCATCTCTTCTCGAGAAACAAGTGGGGCATTTCTTTGCAAAATTGTGCTCGATTTCATATGTGGCAATTCCGCCAAGATCTCTTCGTTAGTTGGGGGAAGAATCAGCACGAATCGGATTTTTTGAGGAACGTCTCGAGAGAGAATTGGATTTGGTTAGACAATGTGTGGTTGGTAAACAAGGATCGGTTTTTTAGCAAGGTACGGAATGTATTGTCAAATATTCAATATGATTCCACAAGATCTATTTTCGTTCAAGTAACGGATTCTAGCCAATGGAAAGGATCTTCTTCTGATCAATCCAGAGATCATTTCGATTCCGTTAGAAATGAGAATTCAGAATATCACACATTGATCGATCAAACAGAGATTCAGCAACTAAAAGAGAGATCGATTCTTTGGGATCCTTCCTTTCTTCAAACGGAACGAACAGAGATAGAATCAGATCGATTCCCGAAATGCCTTTTTGGATCTTCCTCCATGTCCTGGCTATTCACGGAACCTGAGAAGCGGATGAAGAATCATCTGCTTCCGGAAGAAATCGAAGAATTTCTTGGGAATCCTACAAGATCAATTCGTTCTTTTTTCTCTGACAGATGGTCAGAACTTCATCTGGGTTCGAATCCTACTGAGAGGTCCACTAGAGATCCTAAATTGTTGAAGAAAAAACAAGATGTTTCTTTTGTCCCTTCCAGGCGAGCGGAAAATAAAGAAATGGTTGATATATTCAAGATAATTACGTATTTACAAGATACCGTCTCAATCCATCCTTCGGAACCAGATCACATCCCGGATCTGGTTCCGAAGGATGAACCGGATATGGACAGTTCCAATAAGATTTCATTCTCGAACAAAAATCCATTCTTTGATTTCTTTCATCTATTCCATGACCGGAACAAAGGGGGATACGCGTTACGCCACGATTTTTTTGAATCAGAAGAGAGATTCCCAGAAATGGCGGATCTATTCAC